GTATTTTTAATTAATAATATGTTCTATATGAGTAAAACCTACCAACTAGATTTTCTCATACTACTTATCTGGCCTGATTTAACTAATTTAAAAAACACTGGCCTAGAAAAGTTAGATAATTTATTAAAAGTTTTTTTATTAATTGTTTTAACACATCTATTTGAAATGTAAGTTTTTGAACTTCTTCTATCTAAATGTGTTAATTTATTTAATGAATTCCATACTGTTAGTTTTGAAAAATTAGAATCATTAGATATTTGTTTTAATATAAAATGTTTTAGTTCTAATTGTTTAACTGTGTTTCGATTTTTTTTATCTTTTGCAAATATTTTTTTCATTATTTAATTTAATTCTAAAGTTTCCCAAGGCGAGGCGAAGTTAAAAGCTCTGTATTCTTGGCTTAACTCAACTCTTTCATAGGCAACTCTTTTTCTTGTATAATCATAACTAGCTTCTACAAAACCGCTTAATGGAAAATCTTTTCTTAAAGGATATCCTTCAAATCCATAATCTGTTAATAGTCTTGTTAGATTTTCGTGTTTAACAAAAAAAACTCCAAACATATCCCAAATTTCAGACTCATACCAGCTTGCAGCAGCAAATATTTCTCCAACAGATTCTACAGGCATTAATTCGTGTGTAAAAACTTTTAATCTAATTCTAACATTATATCTAACACTTAATAATTCATAAACTAATTTGAATCTATATTTATTTTCAGGATAGTCTACACCTGAAACACATGTTAATATTTTAAATTGATATTTTATATGATTTTTCAAAAAAAAAAGAGTATTTAATAAATGTGTTTTTCGTACAATAAGACTAATATCTTTTTGATGTACTTGTATTTTAAAAATAGGCAGAATTTTATTTATTATTTTAAGATTTTTTGCAATAAGTAAATTATTCATTTAATTTTTTTAATTTAGATCTAAGGCCGTCTATTTAATTTACCTGCAGATTTTGCATTAGTATGAGTTCTTTGACCTCTTACAGGGAAACCTCTAGATTTTCTTAAACCTCTATAAGATTTTATAGATACTAGTTTTTTTATAGTTAAAATTTTTACCTTTTTTAATTCATTACTTAATAATAATTTTGATGAATCGATAACTTTTAATAGCTCTATAGATTGATCTTGAGTTATATTTTTAACTTTTAAATTTACTGAAAACCCTAATTTTTTACATATTAAAATCGATGTTTTTTTACCAATACCATAAACGTATGTTAAAGCAAAAAAAATTGATTTATTTTCAGGTAATTTTGTTTCTAATAGATATAACATTTTAAAAATACATGTTTTCAACAAGATTATTAACACTCATATGAACTGAACTTAAGTAAAAATCAGGTACTAAACCTAAAATTAAAGTGTAGCATACAAGGGGTATAAAAATTAAGAATTCTCTATAACTTATATCTAATGTTTTTTTTAAATATTGACTTTTTAAATTTCCAAAACAAATTCTGTTAAAAAGCCATAAAGAATAACATCCTCCTAAAATCATTCCAGTAGCACCAAAAAAAGTAATACTAGAATTCACTTTAAAAGATCCAACTAATATTAAAAATTCTCCTATAAAACCACTTGTACCAGGAAAACCTATATTAGCCATTGTGAAAAATAAAAATAAAGAGACATATAGGGGCATAGTATGAACTAATCCTCCATAATACTTAACAAGTCGAGTTCTGTATCTTTCGTATACTACACCAATAATTATGAATAAAGCACTTGCAACAAAACCGTGACTTAAGCTTTGAAGTAATGCTCCTTCAATACCTATATTATTAAAACTAAATATACCTAACATTACAACATTCATGTGAGCAATAGAAGTATAAGCTACAATACGTTTAAAATCAGTTTGTCTTATTGCTGTTAAAGAAGTGTAAACGATACCAACCAAAGAAATAGTATAAACAAGAGGTGTGAAATAAAAAGAAGCTTGTGGAAATAAAGGTAAAGAAAATCTAATAAAACCATAAGTACCTAATTTTAATAAAACCCCTGCTAATATAACTGAACCTGCTGTAGGTGCTTCAACATGAGCTTCTGGTAACCATAAATGAACAGGTATCATAGGAACTTTTGCAGCAAAAGCTAAAAAGAATGTAGTCCATAGTATTTTTTGCTCTAAATCTGAAAAAGTAAAAGTTAATAATATTTCGTAATCAGTAGTTCCCACTTGATAATAAATATATAAAATTGATAAAAGCATAACAACAGATCCGATTAAAGTGTACAAAAAAAAATAATATGCTGCTAATACTTTTCTTTCTCTAGAACCCCAAAAACCTACAATTAAAAACATAGGAATTAAAATACTTTCAAAAAAAATATAAAACATTAATAAGTCTAGAACACAAAAAACAACGATTAAAAAGAATTCTATCAACAAGAATGAAATCAAATAGCCTTTTAAATTGTAATTTATACTATTCCAACTAATTAATATACATAAAGGTATCAATAAAGTGGTTAATAAAAGAAAAAATAAAGAAATACCGTCAATTCCAAAAGTTATATTTAAATTTAAAACAGGTATCCATAATATTTGAGTTACAAATTGAAATATACCAACAGATTTGTTAAATCCACCCCATACGAATAAAAAACCAATAAAAGGTAAACATGAGAAATTCAAAGCAATTATTTTTATTAATTTTTTTTGCTCTTCATCTAAAAACAATAAAATTAAAATTCCTATTAACGGAATCATAGTTATATAATATAAAATATTTTGAAAGTAAAATGTAGAAATTTGATTCATAATTTAAAAAAGGATATTTAACCTTTAATATGGAGTAAATAGGTAAAATTTTTGTATTGGAATAAAAGGATTCGAACCTTTGAATGATCGTACCAAAAACGATTGCCTTGCCACTTGGCTATATTCCATTTATATTTATAAATTAAAATTTATTGTACTTCTTTTTATAATTTATTGATTGAGAAAAGTTACTATGACTAGTAATTTTTTTTTGATTTAATTTAAAATTTTTGTCATCCATTTTTTTAAAAATAGGTTTGTTACTTTTTTTTATTGAATTAAATTGGATATAAAAACTTCCATTGGAAAAAATTTGTACACGTTTAAACAGTTTCATACGAATATATCAATTTTAATTTATCTATCAACTTCTCCGAACACTATATCTTGTGTTCCTATTATAGTAACAACATCTGCAATCATATGTCCTTTAGACATCATATTTAAACCTTGTAAATGAGCAAAACCTGGCGCTTTAATTTTACATCTATAAGGTTTATTTTGATTATTAGATATTAAATAAACTCCAAATTCTCCTTTAGGAGCTTCAGTTCCTACATAAGTCTCATTAGCAGGTATATTAATTCCATTTGTATAGAACTTAAAATGGTGTATTAAAGATTCCATAGATTGTTTAATATCAAATCTTGAAGGAGGTGCTATTTTGTGGTCAGAAGTTTTAATAGGTCCTAAAGGAATATTATCGATACACTGCTCAATAATTAGTACAGATTGTTTCATTTCGAATAAACGAATTAAATATCGATCGTAACAATCACCATTTATACCAGAAATTGTTTCAAATTCCATTTTACTATATACTTCATAAGGCTGGCTTTTTCTTAAATCCCATTCTAAACCTGAGCCTCTTAACATAACGCCACTAAAACCCCAATCCAAAGCATCTTTTAAATCTACAACCCCTATATCAACTAAACGTTGTTTCCAAATACGATTTTCAGTAAGCATTTCTTCTATTTCAACTAATCTAGTTTTAAATTGCTCCTTAAAAATATAAATATCTGACAGTAAACCTTTAGGAAGATCTGTATGAACACCTCCAGGTCTAAAATAAGCTGCATGCATTCTAGCTCCAGAAATACGCTCATAAAATTCCATTAATTTTTCTCTTTCTTCAAATCCCCATAAAAAAGGTGTCATAGCTCCTACGTCCATAGCATGGCAACCTACTGCAAGTAAATGATTTAAAATTCTAGTAATTTCTGCGAATAAAACTCTTATATACTGAGCTCTTTCAGGTATTTTAACATTTACTAATTTTTCAATAGCAAGGCAATATGTATGTTCTTGAGACATCATAGAAACATAATCTAAACGATCAAAATAAGGTAAGGCTTGAAGATAGTTTTTATACTCTATAAGTTTTTCTGTACCTCGATGTAAAAGTCCTATATGAGGTTCTGCTCTTTCAACAATTTCTCCATCTAATTCTAAAACAAGTCTTAACACTCCGTGTGCTGCTGGATGTTGAGGTCCAAAATTTAATGTGAAATTTTTAATTTCTTTTACTAATTCTTTTTTTAAACTCATAATTTAATCATAAGCCTAAGTAGATTTGAACTACTGACTTTACGCTTATCAGGCGTACACTCTAACCAACTGAGTTATAGGCTTTTATAGATTTTAAAAAGTTTTAGATATAACATAAAAATTAAATTGATTAGAAGATACAACTAACGCTACAATAGGCATGAAACCGTGATTTACACCACAAATTTCGCTACACTGACCGAAAAAAATACCAACTCTTTTTAAAAACATGTTTACTTGATTTAATCTACCAGGGCAAGCATCTATTTTAACACCAAAAGAAGGAATTGTCCAACTATGTAAAACATCAACAGAAGTTACTAATAAACGTAAGTGAGTGTTAGAAGGTAATACTAATCTTTTATTAGTTTCTAATAATCTGAAAAAACCTGCGTTATTTTTTTTATAAAACTCTTCTCCGGTTAGCAAATAACAAGTATATTTTAAAGTTTTATCAGAACCATTACAACTAATCACTCTATCAAAATCTGAAATTTCATAACTCCAAAACCACTGATGTCCTATTACTTTTACAGAAATTTCTGGGGTAGAAACTTCATCCATAGAATAAAGTAAATTAAATGAAGGTGACGCTAAACTTAATAAAGTTAAAGCTGGTAAAGAAGTCCAAACAATTTCTAACTCATTAGAATGAAAAAATTTTTGACTGTTAGGAGTATTAAATTCATCATAATTAGAAATAGTTGCAAATAATAACCAAGCAACTAACAGAACGATAACTACTATAACAAATAATAAATGCTTATTAAAATCTAGCAAACCTTCCATAATAGAAGTTGCAGGATCTTGCAATCTTAATTGAAATAAGTCTGGCGCATCGCATGCAAATTCTATTGAATTAATGTGAATAATTTGTTTAATTATTTCTAGTCTCATTTGTGTGAATCTTTATTTGTTATTATTGTTTGTTATAAAAAATAGAGCAATAAAAACAATAATTATGCTTCTATAATCAATATTATATTCGAAAATAATCCAAATTTGTCTGAAACATATTAAAACAGATAAAGTAGTTAAGATTATTAAAGTATAATGATATAATGATTTAGTTTGTGATTCATGTATTTGATAAGCTGTTTTTAATGCTGTTGAAGAAAGTCCTGTAGGTCCCATTATTTCAAATACACCTCTATCAATAGATTTATAACTCATCGAATAACCAAATTTGAAAAAAAATTGACCAAAACACTCGTTATAAATTTTGTCAAAAAACCATTTTTTATTTAAAAAAGTGTAAATCTTTCTACCAATAAATGAAGTTTTTAAACTGAAGAGTATATTACTTTGAAAATTGTATAAAAAAAATGATAAACCAGCTCCAGTTAAACTTAAAGTTACTGGAAGAATTTTATAAAAAAAATCTGTGAATTCTGCATCAAATACGTGAAGAGTTTTTGGGTTAACATAAATTGCTGTACCAAAAAAATCATTTCCCACACCAACTATAAGATCTTTTGTATAAAATCCAATAAAAATACTTGGCACTGCTAAACAGCATAAAGCTATAGAAATGTTGCTAAAAGTTTCCTGAGAAAATCCTATTACAGATTTATATCCATTAGGTTTTACTAAAAAAGTTAAACACAACAGTCTTGTTGAATAAAAAGCGGTTAAAAATGCTCCAAATGTACCTAAATAATAACTGAAATGACTGTAAGAAGTATATCTACCATAAGCAAGCTCTAAAACTAAATCTTTTGAATAGAACCCTGCCAAAAATGGAAAACCTATTAAAGCTAGAGAACCAATTACCATAACAGAGTAAGTAAAAGGAACTAAATTTTTTAATCCCCCCATTTTACGCATATCTTGTTCATCATTTACAGCATGTATAATAGCACCAGCTCCTAAAAATAATAAAGCTTTAAAAAAAGCATGATTAGCTAAATGAAAAATACCAGCAGAATAATCGGACAAACCACAAGAAAATACCATATACCCTAGTTGACTACAAGTAGAATAGGCAATAACTCGTTTTAAATCATTTTGAACTAATCCTACACTTGAAGCAAAAAATGCTGTAGCAGCTCCTAAAAGAGTTATAAACTCTAAAATATGAGAAGCATGTTCGTATATAAAAGAACTTCTTGCTATTAAAAAAACTCCAGCAGTCACCATAGTAGCTGCATGAATAAGAGCAGATACTGGTGTGGGTCCTTCCATAGCATCGGGTAACCAGGTGTGTAAACCTAATTGGGCTGATTTACCTACTGCACCGAAAAATAAAAAAATACCTATCAAAGATAAAATATTAAAATCAATATTTAAAAAATTAACTGTTTTTGTTTTAAAAAATGGTGTTAAAGCAGCAACTGTTGTATAATCTACTGATTTATAATTAATAAAAATCACCAAAATACCGATAATTAAACAAAAATCACCAATTCTATTTAGAATCATAGCTTTTATTGCAGCTTTATTAGCTTGAACTCTGGTGAACCAAAAATTAATTAATAAATATGAACATAGACCAACACCTTCCCATCCTAAAAACATTTGAATAAAATTATCAGCAGTTACTAAAATTAACATAAAAAAAGTAAATAAAGATAAATAAGACATAAATCTTGGCAAATGAGGGTCATGAGACATATACTCAATAGAATATAAATGAACTAAAGTTGAGACGAAAGTCACAACAACACACATAACAACTGTTAAACTGTCAAACATAAAACCCCAATTTATTAGTAAAACTTCTGAACTAACCCAAGTAGCTAACCTTATATAAACAAAAGATCCCATTAAACCTACTTCATAAAAAGCAAATAAAGAAAGTAATAAAGACATAAATAAACAACTAGTAGTTAAAGCAGCTGCTCCTTTAGGTCCAATTTGTCTACCGAATAATCCAGTAATACAAAAACCTATTAATGACAAAAAAACTAATGGTATATACATTTATTTTAACAAAATAAGGGTATTTAACCTTTAATTGTTATTATTTTATGGGTTTGGATTTATCCAAAAAATAATCTTTCTAAAATAGATTAAAAAGCACATCTTAAGGGATTTGAACCCCTGACCTCCAGCTTAGAAGGCTGTGGCTCTATCCAACTGAGCTAAAGATGCTTTTAAAAAGATTTAGATTTAATTAATTTTTTTATATGGTATTCCCCATAACCATCCAATAAATTAAAATAGTTAATTAAATATGGATTTTTTACATCATTCTTAAACATATTTTGACTAAAAAACATATTATTAAATTTGTTAGGATTAAGTTTACTTGAAGTCAAATTTAATTGAGACTCTAAGCTATAAATTCCTTCAATTTTTAAATTTATAAAAGGAAATATAGTAATTTGAGATTTTTTTAAAAAAAATAAAAATTTTAAATGTTGTGATGAGCTTATTTTTAATTTTTTAGTGTGAACTCTAAACTCAAACTGTTCTTGAGCAGATTTGTTTACATGAGGGGATTTTAAAACTGTAATAAATTTTTTTATTTTTTGCTTAGGAAAATATTTTATAAGTAAGTTATTATTTTCTAATTTAGAAAGAAACAGTAAGAATAGCTTCAATGTTTCTTTATTTTTTGAAGACACTTTTATTAAAAAAACCATAGGTATAGTTTATAAGTAGAAGAAGTGGGATTTGAACCCACGATATAAATTTATTTATATAAAGATTTAGCAGATCTTCGCCTTAAACCACTCAGCCACTCTTCTTTTATTAATAATTAGATTAAAAACCAGTTAACAAACTTGCAATTTCAAATAAGAAATAAATTATACTTGGATCAATACATAAAACAATAAGCGATAAAGCTAATAATGATATTAATAAAGATTTTTTCGTAGATATATTTTCATAAAGTTTTCCCACTAAAATATTTTCAAAATATAAAATTTTAATTATTCTTATATAATAAAAAGTTGAAGCTACACTACACAAAATACCAATTAAAGATATTAAATAAGCGGAAGATTTTATAACTTCTAAAAAAACTCCTATTTTCGCTAAAAAACCTACTATAGGAGGGATTCCTGCTATAGAAAATAAAGTCATTGCTAAAATTAAAGCTAATAAAGGGTTAGATTCTCTTAATAAAACTAAATCACCTAATTCTTTATTTTGTTTTTTAAAATAATTTTTCTTTTTAGGGTTAATAAATAAGTACACAGACCAAAAACATAGGCTAGAAACCATATAGATTGCTAAATAATAAAGCATCATACTCATTCCCTCTAAACTACTAGAACTAAACGAAAGTAATAGATATCCTGTGTGACTAATAGAACTGTAAGCAAGTAAAGTTTTTAATTTTCTTTGTTCTAAACCACCGACTGATCCTATAAAAATACTTAAAACTGCTATAATAAGAAAATAAGACTGCCAAGCAGATGAAAAATTTGAATAAAAACTTGCATAGCAAATTCTAATTAATAAAACAAATAATCCTATTTTAGGTACAACAGCAAAAAAAATTGTGGTTGTATTAGGAGATCCTTCATAAACATCTAAAGACCAAAAATGAAAAGGAGCTAAAGATAATTTGATAAACAAACTTAAACAAAGGAAAATAAAACCTAGATAAATAAAATCTAAATTAAAGTTACTGGATTCTACTGCTCTGTAACCGGCATTTAAACTATCAAAATGGTTATTTAAAATATGCTGTAAAATTTGAGCATTAGAACTTAAATCTAATTGACTTGTTGACTTTAAAGAAATTAAAATTGAATTTATATCTGAGTTTGAAGGATTAACACTAGAAGAACTTTCTGAGAAAAATGTTAAAGATAATGAAAGAAACATTCTAATGTCATCAAAATTCAAACTTCCAACACACCCGTATATTATAGCAGAACCAAACAAAAAAAAAGCTGACGATAAAGATCCAATAACAAAATATTTTAAACCACTTTCAATAGAATATATAGAGTTTTTTTTAAAAGCAGCCATAATATAAAAAGCTACACTTTGCAATTCAATCGATAAATAAGCAGTAATTAAATCATTAGATGAACATAATAATAATAAACCGAATACACTAATTAATATTAACACTGTATATTCAAAATTATTTTGAACAGTTTTATCTTCATAAGAAGTTGTTATAAGCATTAAAAATAGAACAGTAGTAAGACAAACTACTAACTTAGCTGCAAACCCTAAGTAGTCATTTATTATAAAATTATTACTACTTAAAAAATTAAACGATACTAAGTCTTCGTTTAAAAGAAGTAAAGAAGATAAACCTACAATTAAAACACCTATATGATACATTTGCTGGCTAAGAATAACAAATCCATGTCTACGTTGTTGAGTAGTAGCTATAGCATAAAAAGTTAATTGAAGAATAGAACAGCTTAAAAAAATTTCTGTGGAAAGAGGCATCTCTTTCAAATTATACATTTCAAATAATTCTAACATAATTTACCGAGAATGGGAATTGAACCCATATTATGTATACCTATATAACCTCAGTTTTTAAGATTTAATTTAATAAAATTATTTAACTTGGTAGCTAGCTAATTTTGTTTCTACAATACCTATAATAGGAAATAAAAAGATAAAAAATGAGAAATAATAAAAAGAAGCATATTGTCCTAAAAGAATATAAGGATCTGTAATAGGAGCTTGACCTACCCAAAGAAGAGTTAAAAAATCTGCAATAAAAACCCAATAAAAAATTTTAAACACGGGTCTGTAAGTAGTATTTCTAATATAGCCTGTGTAAGTAAAAGGTAAAAGAAATAATACTAAAATAGAACCTAACATAGCAACAATACCTAAAGCTTTGTGAGGAATAGATCTTAAAATAGCATAGAAAGGCAAGAAATACCATTCAGGCACTAAATGTTTTGGAGTTTCCATAGGATCAGCAGGGATACAATTATCAGGGTGATTTAACAGATTAGGGAAAAAGAAAACAAAAACACCAAAAAATAAAAGGAAACATGTAAAAGCAAATAAATCTTTAGAAAAATAATAAGGATAAAAAGGAACATCATCAACTCCAGTATCTGATCCAATAGGACTGTTTGATCCATCTCTGTGTAATAATACTAAATGAATTAAACTTACACCAGCTATAATAAATGGCAGTAAAAAGTGTAAACTATAAAATCTACGTAAAGTAGGTGCATTTACAGTAAAACCACCCCATAACCATTCCACTATAGTTTGGCCCCCAAAAGGAATAGCGGTTACCATATTAGTAATTACAGTAGCACCCCAGAAACTCATTTGACCCCAAGGCAATACATAACCTGTAAAAGCTGTACCCATAACAAGAAGGAAAAGAACAACACCTGAACACCAAAGTAATTGGCGAGGTTTCATATAAGATCCATAGTATAAGCCTCTGAATAGATGGCAGTAAAGAACAATAAAAAACATAGAAGCACCATTAGCATGTGTGTATCTAATGAACCAGCCATTAGGAACATCTCTCATTATGTACTCCACACTTAGAAAAGCTAAATCAACGTGAGCACTGTAATGCATAGATAATAGTACACCTGTTATTATTTGAATTACTAAACACATACCAGCTAAAGAACCAAAACTCCAAGCATAAGTTAAACCAATAGGTGTAGGATAGTGAATTAAATGGCAGTCAACAAAACCTAAAACATAGTTTTTATTCCACCGAAATTTATTTAAAGAAACGTTACGAACTCTAGTTCTAGTTGCCAATGATACTTGTTTTACAAGTGAATTAACATTAAAATCTGATTTTATTAATGGATTTATATTCATATATTAAAATTTTTAGCTTAAAGATGAAAAAGTAACATCAGGTTCAAGATTTCCCCACCAATAAATATTGATGAATAAAAAAAGCCAAACAACATCCACAAAATGCCAGTACCAGATAGCGGACTCAAAACCAAAATGGTGTGTGTTTGTACCGTGATTTAAAACTATTCTAACAAAAGATACTGTTAAAGCTATTGTTCCGACAAAAACATGGAAACCATGAAAACCTGTAGCCATGTAAAAACAAGAACCGTAAACACTATCACTTATATTAAAAGGCGCTGAAACGTATTCAAGACCTTGAAAATAGGTAAAAAAAATAGCTAATATTAAAGTAAAAAGAAGCGCTATTAAAGTCTGTCTTTTAGCATTCAGTACAATAGCATGGTGTGACCAAGTAACAGTAGCTCCGGAACTTAAAAGTAAAACTGTGTTAGTTAAAGGAATAGTATAAGTATCCATTGCAAGAACTGACTTTGGAGGCCAAACTCCACCAATGTTATGTACAGGAGCAAGACTTGAATGGAAAAATGCCCAAAAAAAGGCGAAAAAAAACATGATTTCAGAAACAATAAATAAAACCATACCAAGTCTTAAACCTCTTTGAACAACAAATGAATGTTGTTCTTCATAGGTGGCTTCTCTAACAATGTCTCTCCACCAAACATACATAACGTATAATATTAATAGAAGACCGTTAGTCAATAATGCCCAACCACCTAACATTCTATGCATATATAAAACCATTCCAGTAGTAAACATAAATGCTCCTAAAGACGCAACAAGAGGCCAAGGGCTAGGATCTACAAGATGAAATTGATGAGTTGTGTTTAAATATCTAGTATCAAACAACATATTCTTTGTATTGCTCATATTTTAATTTTTTTAATCCCATTCAATAGCACCAACGCTCCAAACATAGATAAAACCTATACCTAATTCCAGTAAAAATTCAATCATAGACCAAAATCCTAAAAGATTTAATTGAGACAATGATGCACACCAAGGTAAAAAAAATATAATCTCTATATCGAATAAAATAAATAAAATAGCAACAACATAAAATCGAATGTGAAACCTGTTACGACCATCCTCATATGGCTCAAAACCGCACTCATAAGTTGAAAGTTTTTCAGTTTCTGGTTTTTGCGTTACTAAAAAATAAGATAAAACAACAATCAACAATGCAAGAAAAATAGCAAATAAAACATAAACAAAAATACCTAAATATTCTTCTTTAATCGGTGAGCTGTTTAATAAGTTAAATTTTTCAAAATAACTGTTATAGTTTATGAAATTTTTTAAAAAAAAATTGATATCCATAAAGAAATATGTTCAATTAAAAAAAATTACTTGAATTAATTCTTATAATTTTAGAATTTTTAGACATAACTGATGAGTTATAACTAAACGAATCTTTTCCATTTCCCATAAAAAAATCATCAAGCCAACTTTTTAATTTTGTATTAAAGATTTTTATTTTTGTTTCTTTTAAAGAAGTATTTAAATTTCGTGTGATAGGCTTGTTAGTTTTATTTAAGTAGTAACTTAAACTGGTTAGCGAACTAGTTGCACTAAAATGAAAATTAATATAATTTTTATAATTAAAGATATTAATACAATCGAAATTTAATAAATTACCATCTTTAGAGTTGTTTAAGTAAGACAAATTTTTTGAGTTAGCATAAAATTTTCGGATAATTTGCCAGTTGTTTTTTGAATCTTTTTTAAAATTTATTAATTTAGTAACTCTTTTTACTAAACCTTGTGTATTTATATAAGTTTCGTTATCTTCTAAAAATAAATTATTAGGTAAATGGAAATAATTTGTATCAATTTCATGACGTGTTTCCATTTTTTTTATTACTTCTTTGTTATTAGTATTATTATTTTGATCAATAAAAACTCTATAACCGGTATTATTAGTATTAAAAACTGAGTTCAATAATTGCAATTCTATCAATTTTTTAATATTCGGTACAGATTCTAGCGAAACGTTTATAAAATATAACCCAAAAAAATTAACAAAATCTTCAGAAGAAATAGGTAAAAAACTTTTTAAAGAACTAACACCTGAACTACTAATACTGTGGCTTAAAACGTTTAACCCATTCCATAAAGTACTAACAATATTTGTATGTTTTAAAATTTTAATTAAATATTTAGAATCTTTACGTTTAAACAGTTCAGTGTTAGAAATTAATAACGGAAATGATGAATTTTTAATATCTTGACAGAAAAGATGAGTACCTTCTCCAATAGATTTTAAAACACTAATGTTTGAACCTAAATTAGAAACAGGTAGTGTAATATCTAATAAAGATCCTATAGACAATAATTTAAAATCACCTTTTAAAAAACGCTGTCTCATATTTAAATTCAACACATAACCTTCATATCTAGTATTAGTGTTTAATAAAATTCCTAAACTAGACATTGCTAATTTAGACTTATTTGAAGAAGAATCTATTTGATAAAAAGATTCAAAATCATTACTTATGTTATGGTTTTCTGCTTTTTTTAAAGTAATATTAGAACAACTTTGTTCTAATAAATACAACATATTAACAACTTCTAAACTTACATTTTCAAAAGCAATTATTAAAGATAAAGGGTTGTGTTTTTGTAAATTTAAATGATCTAAAAAATAGATTGATTCAGTTATATACTCAAAAAAATCATTCCAATGAACTTCTTCTTCAGAAACACTTTTTTCAAACATACCATCAAAGAACAATCTTCCTCTATCGGTTATCCAAGGTGTTGTAGGATCATTTGGTTCTGCTAAAAATATTTGATTTTCTCTAACAGATAATCTTAAACCTACACCAAAACTATCTGTTGGATCTATTCCTTCTCCTTCTATAAATTCCCATTCTCTTAATTCGTCTGAAAATACTTTAAGTGTTAAAGCTCCGATTTTTTATAAACAATAATGGGTTTTAACCATTACTATTTTGATTCAATAAAAAGCTATTTCTTTTTTTTATCATCGAGATGATCAGTAGCGACTTGAATAGCTTCGGTTATGATTTTTCTTCCAGCTTCTGATTCTGAAAAAGCAAAAAATGCAGCTGTTCCAATAGTTATTAAAACAACTCTACTAGCCAGAGGAAAATATGAAGAGGCGAATTGTTTATTTTCATGTAAAACTTGTTTTACATTTTTGAGAGTTTTCTCTTTAACCTTATAATACACCTCCTCTATTTGACCTATTTTCAGACCAGAATCAAATGACAATAAATCAGATGATTCTGTAGGTGGTTTTATAGAATCTAGTGTTGCTTGTGTTGCTTGATCTGAAAGAGGGGATCCAAGCACACCGCCACTACTGTTATATAATTTTTCTAACACCGAAGAAGGTAATTTATGTAAAATTGTATTAGGTATACTACCTTTAAAATTTATTTTTATGTCAGCAACACTTTCAGGGAATCTACTATTGGGAAAGTTTGAAGTACTATTCTCCACATCAAAAAGATTGGCATATACAATAAGATCATTTTTGTGTGTCGCCTGTTGATAAAAAGTACACCTAGATGGGTCTTTAATGCACTCATCTATAATCATTTGGCCAGTCCAATCATTTATCTTAGGATTAATTTGTAATTCACCAGCTAACTGAGCAATAGCTATTCTTTCAATCGCATTACAATTTACTGTAACTGAAAGCTTTAATGAACTATATGCTTCAATTTGACCCCTGACGGCTTGGCCGATTTCTTCTTATATGAAAACTGCTGAAGAAGTAGAATAGTCTCGACCAGAACTATTTATTGAATTATTTTTTTATTTTTAAAAGAAGTCAAGTTGTCTTTTTTATATTAACAAGACTTAAAAGACCTGGGGAAGCATTTTTTTTTAAAATATTGATTAAAAAACGCCCAAAAGTAAAAGGGTATTTTAAAGATAACAGATGAGATCCAAATAAGGTTATAGAAAGAAAAACCAATGTAAAAATAAATGTAAAAACAAACACAAAAAAATAATTTATGTGTGCTAATGGGTCATATTGAATTAATATTTTAGCTAATAAAGACCCGAGTAAAGTAGATAAATAGACAAAATCTTTTGGAGTTTCTTTACTTTTTAACTTTAAAGCTTTTAAAAGGAAAAGAATATACTGATCTGCCAAAATCTGTTTAAACTTTGAAGGATTAGTAATACTAGTTATTAAATCCCACCCAACAAAATTTCCAAATAGTATAAACCATATTACATAAAAAGCTAACTTTAAAACTTTATAACCAAATAGATCAATAAAAATCAAAACATATAAAAATATTAAAACAAAAACTAGTATTTTGATTTTTTTATAAATTCTCATTCTCTTAATTCGTCTAAAAGTATTTTAAGTATTAAGTATTTCATTTTTTATAAACAATAGTGGATTTGAACCACTAACTTTCTCGTTGTAAGCGAGACACTCTACCGTTGAGTTAATTGCTTTAAAAATTTTAATGGAAGAGGGACTCGAACCCCCGACACTTGGATTATGATTCCAACGTTCTAACCAGCTGAACTATCCCACTTATTATTTTAATACAATCACTATTTCATAAGAAATAATAATTATATTTAATAAAACCCTATAATACGTTTTTTCTAGATAACTGTCTAAATATAGATTGATCTCTTCGTTTATCTTTATTAACAGACGATTTAATAGTTAAAAAAGCAACACCAATGGTAGATAAATATAAAATTAGACCTGCCATTAGAATTTGTAAAACATAGTGAGTATAAAATATTTGACCTAAAACATATAAATCTGGGAGAGAATCTAAACTATCGTACCAATTCAAATAATGGTTATGATTAGTTTGAGTAATATCTGTGTTAGAAGAAAAAATTTTAGAAACAGCTCCTAAAACTTCTATAAGAATAGTAACTCCTATAAAAACACCAACTGGAAAATAAAGCATACTATTTTGTAACTCTGTATACTTTATATTTAACATCATTACTACAAATAAAAATAACACAGCAATCGCTCCTAAATATATAATTAAAAAAAACAACGCCAAAAACTCATTTTCAAATAAAAATAATATTATAGATGACGATAAAAAACTTCCAACTAAAAATAAAACTGAGTGTAAAGGATTTTTTGCAACAATAACCATTATAGAACTAACTATCAATATGATAGAAAAAAAATAAACTAATAAATTAACCATAATCCAAAGGCAGGATTTGAACCTACTTTATTATTTTTACCAAAAGTTTCTTTGGATAATTACAACGAATAACTTTTAAATGATTCCCAAAATAAATCAGTATTTAAATCAAAGCTATTTATTTTTTACTCTTGAACAAATCAGGTAAAAAAATGAAAAGAGGATTTGAACCTCTTTCGATATTATACATATAATATTTATCGAACAATTCCATTAATTATTTTCATTTTTGTTCCAGCTACACGTTCCCGTACAGCTACCTTGTTACGACTTCATCCAAATCACTAATTTCTCAATGGGTTTCATTAAAACCTTCAAGCAAAACTAGCTCTTTGCAAGTGACGGGCGGTGTGTACAAGGCCAATGTACATGTTCACCGCAACGTTCTGATTTGCGATTACTAGTGATTCCAACTTCATGTAAACGAGTTGCAGTTTACAATCCGAACTGGGAAAATTTTTGTAGGTTAACTTAAAATTTCTTTTTTGTAACTTTTTGTGATTTTCATTGTAGCACATGTGTAGCCCAATTCATAAGGGTCACATTGACTTGACTTGATTCTTACCTTCCCTCAACTTATCGTTGACTGTTTCTTTAAAGCTTAAAAAAAGTATTGAAACTTTTTTAATTGTATATTGAAATTTAAAGATAAGAGTTTCGCCCGTTTCAGGACTTAACCAAACATCTCACGACACGAGCTGACGACAGTCGTGCAACACCTGTAATAAATATTATAGTCAATGTATCTAATATAACATGACATAATAAATATTATGTCAAGAATTGGTAAGGTTTTGCGCGGATTATCGCATTAAACCACATGCTCCACCACTAGTGTTAGGCCCCCGTCAATTCCTTTGAGTTCCAATCTTGAGATCGTACTCTTCAGGCAGAGTGCTTATTGCGTTAGCTTAAAAATCTAAATAATTTTTAATAAATGATTGACTTACGAAATCCATATATGAAAAATTACAATTAAATTACAGCACTCAGAATTTACAGTATGGACTACCAGGGTATCTAATCCTGTTTGCTACCCACACTTTCGTCCCTCAACGTCAGTTTATACCAAAAAGCCGCCTTCGCTGCTGACATTCCTTTATATATCTACAGATTTCACCCTTTCGTATAAAATTCTGCTTTTCTGTATTAAACTCGAAGTAAAGCAGTATTAATTGATTAATTTAAAATTGAGTTTTAAAGTTTAACAAAAAACTTACTTTACAGTCTACGGACTCTTTACGCCCAGTCATGCCGGATAACGCTTGCCCCTCCCGTATTACCGCGGCTGCTGGCACGAGTATTAGCCGGGACTTAAATTTATTAAATAATGTCATTATCTTTTTTTAATAAAAGGATTTTACAACTTTAAAAGCCGTCATCATCCAAGTAGTATTGCTGGATCAAACTTTCGTTCATTGTCCAATATTCCTCACTGCTGGCCGACATATCAGCCTGGACCTTATTTCAGTTCCAGTGTGGTTGATCATCCTCTAAGACCAACTAAAGATCGTAGACTTGGTAATCTTTTAAATAACCAACAATCTAATCTTAAACAAATTTATCTTTCAGCGGCACAAAACCTTTTTAATTATTTAGTATTTAATTCATAAATGAATTGTTGTCCTAAACTGAAAGGTATTAATTTGTCGATTACTCACCCGTTCGCTACGAAGTTAAAACTCCGTTAAACTTGCATGTGTAAAGCATACTACTAGCGTTCATCCTGAGCCAGGATCAAACTCATATTGTTTTAATTAAAAATATTTACATTAAATATAATTAAATTAGAATTAAAATCTAAATTTATTTTGTTAGAGGCAGGATTTGAACCTACAATCTTCAGGTCATGAGCCTAATATGCTAACCTATGCACTTCTCTAACTTGTTTATTAATAATAAAATTATTTTGTATTTTAAGTATATTTTGAAATTTTAGTATTTGTTAGCTAAAAACCTCACAGTTTTTACACACCAAACCTATCAATGTAATAGTCTTTTACATATTTAAAAAATGGTATTGAGGATAATTTCTCACTTAGATGCTTTCAGCGATTATTTATTATGAATTTAGCTACTCGACAATGCTATGGGTCTAACAATCGATCCACCAGGGATTCACTTTTCTCGGTCCTCTCGTACTAGAGTTTACGCCTCTCAATTTTTTACACCCACGGTAGATAGGGACCAAACTGTCTCACGACGTTCTAAACTCAGATCATGTACCGCCTTCATTGGCGAACAGCCAAACCCTTGGAACCGCCTACAGTTCCAGGATGCGATAATCCAACATCGAGGTGCCAAACCACCCCGTCGATAGGGTCTCTAGAGGGTGATTAGCCTGTTATCCCCGGCGTACCTTTTATTCGTTGAGCGATGACCTTTTCCACTCAGAATCACCGGATCACTATAACCGACTTACGTCCCTGTTTGATTTGTCAATCTTACAGTCAAGCAAGTATATACTATTGCGCTTATGAATTGTTTTAATCAATTCAAACTTACCTTTTGTACGCCTCCGTTACTATTTAGGAGGCGACCGCCCCAGTCAAACTACCTGTTATGCAATGTCTTAAAAAATAAGTAATAAAAATTTTTAAGAGTGGTATTTCAATGACGTTTAAACAATTCACTTGTGTGAACATTTTAAAATATAACTTTCCACTTATGCTACACATAAAAATTTTTATTACAATGCAAAACTATAGTAAAGGTGCACGGGGTCTTTCCGTCTAGCCGCAGGAATTCCGCATCTTCACGGAAATTTCAATTTCACTGAGATTGTGTTGGAGACAGTAGGACAGTCGTTACGCCATTCATGCAGGACACCAATTAAATGCCAAGGAATTTCGCTACCTTAGGACCGTCAGAGTTACAGCCGCCGTTTACTGGGAGTTAGGGTCAAAGCCAAAAACTTATTCCTTTAATCTTGCAGCACTGGGCAGGCGTCAGTCTCAATACATCTTCTTACGAATTAGCAGAGACTTGTGTTTTTAATAAACAGTCGCTGTCCTCGATTTTGTGACAACTTTTAAAGGTTTCCCAATAAAAGTCACTCCTTATCCCGAAGTTACAGAGTCATTTTGCCGAGTTCCTTCAACACAATTATCTCAAGCGCCTTAATTTACTAAATTTGTTCACCTGTGTCGGTTTAAGGTACGGTTTGATTTTTCAAAAGCTATTTCTTGAAAATACTATAAAACTTTTATTTTGTAACCATATAATAAAAATAATATTTATATTTTGTCACTTTTAAAAATTAAAAATTAATTTATTAAACTCATCGAAGAAAGCTTTCGCTATTTTCTTAGAGACCGAATTATATAACCAAAACGGATTAGCCTTGTTTTGGAAACCTTGAACTTAAGGCGACAATGTTTTTTACATTGTTTATCGTTACTCATACCAACATTTTCACTTCTGATTTTTCAAATTTATGTCACCATAAATCTTCTTAAATTTACAGAACGTTCTGCTACCATTTTTTTAAAATCTACAGTTTCGGCAAGTTATTTAAGTCCTTTTACATTTTCAAAGCCAAAAAACTAAACCAATGAGCTGTTACGCTTTCTTTAAAGGATGGCTGCTTCTAAGCCTACCTATCGGATGTTAACATTTTTTAACTATTTTTTCACTTAATTACTTTTTAGGGCCTTAACCAATAGTCTGGGCTGTTTCCCTCTTGACAATGAATCTTAGCACTCATAGTCTGTCTGTTTTAATTCTTTTTAAATAGTATTCGAAGTTTTAATAAATTCAGTAAAGTCCAAAAACTCCCATCATTTATCAAGAGCTCTACCCCTAATAAAGTTTTTAAAACGCTCTACTTAAATAGATTTCGCAGAAAACCAGCTATCTCTAAGTTTGATTAGCCTTTCACCCCTAACCACAAATCATCCCAGCATTTTTCCACATACACGGGTTCGGTCCTCCAAAAAGCGTTTCCGCCTTAATTTCAACCTGTTCATGGTTAGATCACTTAGTTTCGGGTCAAATTAGAATGACTAAAAAGCATTTTAAAACTTACTTTATTTTCGCCTACATATTGTAATATTTAAGCTCGCCATTCCAATAAACTTGTTGGTCCATTATACAAAAGGTACGTTATCACTTTTAATATTAAGCTATAACTGATTGTCAGCATTAAATTTCAAAATCTTTTCAATTTCACAAGATCTTTTTCACTTTTCCCTCACGGTACTTTTCACTATCAATCATTAAAAATTTTAAGACTTTGAGGGTGGTCCCCCACTATTCAAACAGCACATGACTTGTACCATTCTACTAATTTTTATAAAAAATTAAATTATATTTTACAGGGCTTACCTTTAAATAGGTTTCCTTCTACGGCAATAATATTTAAATATATGTTTTAATTTTTTAAGTCTTACACCGCATTCGCTCGCCACTACTTACGGTATCTCGGTTGATTTTACTTCTTAGTTACTTAGATGTTTCAATTCACTAAGTTTTTTATTTAAAAATATTTAAATAATTCTTATATCAATAAAGTTCAATTTTCCGATTTTATGGGTTGTTGTTAATCTCAATGTAAAGAACACTCCTAACAACTTTTCGTTATGAAACGCCCAATTTAAAATTTAATGTTTAAGTATCCATTTAATGCTTTAATAACTTTTAATACAAATAATTTATAGTTATTAAAAAGGCGAATAACAGGATTTGAACCTGTGACTTTTAGAACCACAACCTAATACTCTAACCAACTGAGTTATACTCGCCATTAACTTTATTTATTTGATAACCTTATTTTGTTGAATTTAAAAAAATTAATACTAACTATCATATATTAGGAAAATCTTATGATGGAAAACCCAATAATATTTGGTCTATTAAGTTCTCACTTTTTTCTTTTATAATTGGATAAACTTCAGGATCTTTTAAGATTTTTTCAAGCACTTCATCATTAATAATCATGTCTTTGGAATACTTTTGGGCCACCTCCAAAAATTTGCCATGCCCAAGAAAACTTTGGCATTTTAGAGCTGATAGTTTACCCCTAAGATCTCCAATTTCGCAATCATAACCTCGACCTAAACCTGTTTTAGTGTGCCAAGCTTGTGATAATTGTGTAGCTGCCGATGGAGCTTCCGTTACAGTCATAGTTACTATTGTAACTAAAGCTGTGACTGCCAACATTTTTGATACAACAAACAAAAGTTTCCATATATTTTTAAAATGGTGACTTGCAGCTTGAATCACATAAAATGTGATTGCTAAATCTGCTAAAGAGATAAATAAAAAACCAATAAAAACCCATACAATTGAGTTGTTAACTTTTCTAGTTTACGATCTTCATCCCATGATGACAAGTTAAGTTTAGAAAACATTTCATGAAAAGTTGTGTCCATCAATGATAAAGAGTACAATATTCCTATAAAACTTCCAATTCCTAAAATGGTTAATCCATAAAAAATAACTGGGAATTTTTCTTTATAATAAGTGTTAAATACCTGTTTTTGAGTAGAATACTCAGAAAACATATTTAAAATTAATAAATTATGTTTTTTTAAGAACCGTTTTAAATCTAATTTAACTTTATTTATTTGAGAAATCAAAATAGACAATATATTTACAGGTCGCCACATTTTACAACTACTTCTCTACATAGGTCAAAAAAAATGTATCATCTATCTTTTTTGATATTGTAGGGTCATATTTTTATAAGGAGAAAAACAAAAATTGAATTTACCAAAACCAAGTAATCTTGAACTAACGTTATGTTAAACTTTAAATATTTATAGAAATTAGTTATACTAATTTTAATTATTATTATTATTAGATTTAATAGTAGTTTTTAATCTATTCCTCTACATAGGTCAAAAAAAATGTATTACCTATATTTTGAACTATTTATATAAATAATTCTAATATCAAAATTAACCATTACAATGAAATTTTAATTAAAAAGTGTGAAGTAGGTGTTATTGATTAACACTACATATTGAAACTATTGATTATATCAAGTAAAAAGTCATTGAGAAAGAAATATCTGTAATAAATAATAATATAAAACCTGAAAATAAAAACAAAAATTTACCTAGAGTCATTAATTGACAATAATAATTAAAAGGATATTAACACTTATTTAATATATTTTAATTATAACCATTATCTATATTAGGGAACGTAAAATTAATTTTAACATAATTTTATTTTGTATATTAAATATATTTCTCTACATAGTTCAAAATATAAGTAATACATTTTTTTTGACCTATGTAGAGGAATAGATTAAAAACTACTATTAAATTTAGAGTATATAGCTCAGTTGGTAGAGCATTGGACTTTTAATCCACAGGTCCTGGGTTCAAACCCCAGTGTACTCATACACAAGTTTCAGTTCTTATCGTCTAATGGTTAGGACGTCACTCTTTCACAGTGGTAATACGGGTTCAAATCCCGTTAAGAATAATAGTATAAAAAATTTAAAAACTCCTTTTAAATAAGTTAAAATCTTTTTTAAAAGCTATGGATAAAATTCAAATCTTTTTTTCACAAAATATTTTATAATTTTAATTTCATTAATAGGAATTTTAACACTATTTTTTTTAGATAAAAAACATAAAAAAATAATACGAATTTTGGCTTTTAATTTTTTATTTTTACCTTTTACGGGTCTTTTTTTAATTATCTTTTTATTAGAAGAAAATCTACGAACTTTTATCTATCAGTTAAATATTTTAGAGGTAGTGATATATATGTTATTAGTTTGGGGTTTGGGCCATAGTATAGGTTGGGAAATTTTATTCAGTATAACGAAACCTTCTGAATTTAAAACTAAAGTAGCAAACAATTATATTTATTTTATTTTAAATGTTACAACAACGCAAACTCTACCAAAAGGGTTGATTAGTTTCAACAGTTTTCTTGGAACTCTTATTTCAAAAATAACTGTAAAATTTTTTTTAGGTGAGATTTCTACGAACCAATTTTTTTTATTGTGGGGATTTTGCCAACTTTTTTTTCATATTACTGTTTTTTCTATGTTATTTGGTTACTACATTTTATGTAGAGCTCACCCACGTTTAGGAAATTCTTTTATTAATAATTTAAAAAAATATGCTTCTCCGAATTTATTAGAGCTTGTTGGAATAACAAAAAAAACTAAAAAAATGATAAGATAAATTTAAATAAAGTTTTAATTACAGAATTGTCTTTAAACGTTATTTATTACCCAAACCCCAAATTAATATATTATAATATAACCACTCAAACTATCATTAGTTATAATTGTGTCGTAAAGTTTAATAAGACTTAACAGTTAAATTTCCCACCGGACATAAATCTATAACGTTTCCAGATAATTCTGAAACTAAAACTTTATTTATATAAGTACCTATTTCACTAGAACCACCTCGACCAAATACTCCAAGTTCTTCTATGCCAGCTATTTCTTGGCTAAATCTAACACATCTTGTACAATGAATACATCTAGTCATAACTGTTCTAACTATAGGACCTAAATTTTTATCACTTACTATACGTTTGAATTTATAAAACCTTCGTTTTGTAAAACCAAAAAAAAGAGATTGATCTTGTAAATCGCACTCACCTCCTTGATCACATATAGGACAATCTAAGGGGTGATTTAAAAGTAAAAACTCTAAGACGTTTTCTCTTGCTTTTTTTACTAGCCCGCTATTATGATAAATTTCATGATTAAATAAGCTTGTTCCTGCACTTACAGCGCAAGACACTATTGGTTTGTTCAAGTTTCCCATTTCTACTATACATATTCTGCAATTACCTGCAATAGATAAATTATTATGGTAGCAATAATGTGGAATAGAAACTCCTAAATTAATTAAATAAGCTAGTAAAGAAACTTTATTTAGATTTATTTTATTATTTTTTGACATTTAAAACAGTTTAAAATTAAAGACTCTAATTTTGAAAATGTAGCTTAATTTGGTTAAAGCGCCGACCTGTCACGTCGGAGATTGTGGGTTCAAGTCCCATCTTTTTCGATTTTGTTAAATTTTTAAATTTTTTCTTGATATTTTGATAGGATCTAAATCTATATTATCTCTATGATCATTGTAAGCTGACAGAATAGATAATCCGATAGAAGATTCTGTAGCTGATAGAGTTAATATAAATAAAACAAAAATTTGACCCGTCATATCATCAAGATATAAAGAAAATGTTATGAAACTTAAATTCACTGCTAATAAAAGTAATTCAAGAGACATTATTATTTTTAATATGTTTCCACGATTTAAAACTAATCCCAACATTCCTATATGAAAAAGTATTGCTGATATAGTTATTAAATAAAAGCTCATTTCTAGTTCTTTCATTTGAGTATTTAGGGATTCGAACCCGATTTTTACCTATTTTAAATATACTCTTTAAAACTACATTAAATATAGTTTTATATTTATACTGCGAAAAGAAGTAAGAAAACAATCATAAGTGCGAATAATGCAATAGCTTCAGTAAGTGCGAAACCTAAAATAGCTACTCTGAACATTTCATCTTTAAGTGAAGGGTTTCTAGAAATACCTAGTACTAAAGCACCGAAAACGGTACCAATACCCACTCCAGCTCCTGCTAGTCCGATTGTGGCTAATCCAGCTCCAACGAATTTTGCTGCTTGTAATAACATAAGCCATAAAATTGGCTTATGTTATTTCGAATAATTTTTAAAAGCAGCTTATAAATTTTTAAAATTCCATCTAAGTTTTAATTTTAGTCAAAAGTCATATTTTTTTCTATTCTTTAACTATTTAGGCTAAAACCGGATTTGAACCAGTATTTTAAGATTTGCAATCTTTTACATTACCATTATGTTATTCAGCCATTTTGTATTTTTTTAATTTCAAAGATAAAGTGGGATTCGAACCCACGGTATCGTTAAATACAACAGTTTTCAAAACTATCGCCTTAAACCACTCGGCCATTCATCCTTGTTTTTATGTTTTTATAAAAATTTATTTTTAGTCAAACACACAGGTTTTTATAGGTAATTTAAAGCTACCTGATTTTAAGGCTTCTTTAGCTACATGTTTAGGTATTCCACACACTTCAAACAAAACAGTTCCGCCTCTAATTCTCGAAACCCAATGAGATACTGCACCTTTACCTTTACCCATACGCGATTCTGTAGGTTTAGATGTAATAGGTAAGTCAGGAAAAATTCTAATCCAAACTTTTCCTTTCTTTTTCATTTTTCTTGTTATAACCCTTCTGGCAGATTCTATTTGGCGTGCGCTGATCATACCGGACATTTTAGCTTTTAAACCTATTTCTCCAAATTTTAAAGTATTTGATTTAAATTCTAGTTTTGATAGTCTACCTTTTTTTACTTTTTTGTATTTTAGTCTATTTGGTTGTAAAAACATATATTATTAATTTTTTTCAACTATCCAAACTTTTATTCCGTAACTTCCATTTGAATTATGAATTGTTGTTTCTGAATAATCTAATACAGAATTAATAGTTTGTACAGGGATGTCACCAACATTCAAAATTTTGTGTTTAGCTCTAGGAGCCCCATTTAGTCTTCCTTTTATTTTTATTCTAACACCTTTTATTTTTGAAAAATTTGAGTTTAAGAATAAAGTTAATGTTTTTTTTAAAAAGGTTATGAAAAATTTGTGTCTTTTAATTGTTTTTAATTGCATTTCTATAAACTTTGTTAATAGTTTTGAAGAGTTGTGTTTATATACACTTAAAAAAATTAAATTAACACCTTCTTTAAAAAAAGGAGTGTACCTAAATTTTTGTAATAACATAATCTTTTTTTTCAATGATTTTTTTTGTTTTATTGTTAAATTAAAAGTTTTGTTTATGCATTTAAAATTTACTGATACGTTGTTGTTTTTAAAAAGTTCTAAACTTTTTAAAAACTTTTGTATTTTATTCTCTATTTTTAAATTATTTAAATTGTCTTGTTGTATTGTTTTTAAAGTACTTATCTGATTAATGTCTTTATAATTTATATTTAATTTTTTTGAGTATTTTTCAAGTTTTAACGATAAATTATTTTTAATTTTATGTTCTGGACTTAAATATAAAAAATTTTGTTTTTCAGTTTTACTCAACAGTTTTATTTTTTTATCTTGTTTAAGTCGAGTAAATTTAAAATCAGGTGTAATTGCGTAAGATATGTAAATATTTAACATAGAGTTAGTATGATGTATTTTGTAGTCATGCAATAGTAACCCATAAATGTTTAAAAATCTTTCAATAAAAGATTTTATTTCTAGATCTACAAATGTGAAATAAGCAAATTCTTTAGTTTTTTTTTCAAAAAATTCTGTTTTCCATTTTTTATTTACTCCCAGTCTAAAAATATTAGGATTAGTTTTTTGTCCCATTTGTTTAAATGAATGTAGTTTAAAATTAGTTTTTTTTCTTTTTTTTTTTAAATTCGAATCTTTCCCGAGTCGGTGTAAATTCTCCTACTTTATGCCCAATCATTTCTTCAGTTATACTAATTTTTATAAATTTTCTACCTGAATAAACTTTAGCTGTATTACCTACAAGTTTAGGTATTATAGTTGAATTTTTTGTAATTATTTTTGTTTTAACGTTTGTTTTTAAATCAGCGTTTTTAAAATAAGGCCCTTTCCATTGTGATCTGCTCATTTTTTATTTTCTTTTAAAAATCAGTTTATTCTTAAATTTAGAAGTACTGCCTCTTTTGTTAATTTGACCCCAAGGCGTTTTTGAATTACCCGATTTCTTACCTTCTCCACCTCCGTGTGGGTGATCCACAGGATTCATTGCAACACCTCTAACGGTAGGTCTTTTATTTAACCATCTAGAGTGTCCTGCTTTTCCTAATTGTGTTAGAAAATAAAGTTCGTTAGAAACTTCACCTATAGTGGCAAAACATTTAGGTGATAAAAATCTTTGTTCTCCAGAGCTTAGTTCTATTAAAATAGATTGGTCTGTTTTTTCTTTTATTACAGAAAAAGTACCTGCTGATCTAGAAATTTGAGCTTCTTTAGAGCGTTTTGGAGAAATATTGTGTATGGGTATTCCTGTAGGTATTTCGGATACGGGAAGAGAACTTCCTAAACTTGGTTCAATTTCTAGCCCTGATTTTACGATATCTCCAATTTTAATGTTTTGTGGTGTTATTATGTAAAAAAATTGCCCGCTGGTAAAATCGAATACAGATGAAATAAATGCATTTCTGTTAGGGTCATGTTCTATACTACAAATAATTCCAGATGAATCGTTTGTTCTGTGGAAATTAATACTTCTATATAGTTGTTTTACTCCTCCACCTTTATGTCGGATTGTTATTTTACCTGAATTGTTACGTCCAGATGAATTTTTTTTCCCTGAGATTTTGTTTTTTAAAATTGGTTTTTTATTCAAATGTTTTTTATTTAGTTTTATTAAATGTCTTTGTGAGGGTGTTTTTGGTTTTATGGTTTTAAATAACATTTATAAGAATTAAATACATTTTTTATGGAATTTTTATCAAACACTTTACACAATATTATTGCAACAAAGTTGAAAACAGATGTTTTAAAGTTAGAAAAAGAAAAATTATATTCTGAAATGTTATCAGAAAAACTTTCAGTATTAGAAAAAAATTCTAATTATAAAAAGTTCAGCTTAAATAGAACTTTAAATAATTCTGAAAAACATTTTAAAGAAGAGAATTTTTTAATTGTTTATACAATAACCATTACTTTTCTAAAAGCTAATACTAATATAAATGTTTCCGATATTAAGGGAAATGTAAAACTTTCTTTTACTTCAGGATCAGTTAATTTGATAGGTAAACAAAAAAGAAATAGGATAAAATCTGTTTCAAGATTAATATCTCTTTTAGCAAAAAAGGGTACTTTTTTAAAAAATTGTCCTGTATCTATCCATCTATACAATGTAAGCTCTCACAAGTTTTTAATACTTAATAAATTGAAAAATAATTTTTTTATTCGGCTTGTGAAAAGTTTTAATCAGTCTCCTTATAATGGGTGTAGAAAAAAAAAAGTTCGCAGAAAAAAATATGTTAAAAAATTTAAGTAAATTAATTGGAAAGATGGCTGAGCGGTTTAAAGCGGCAGATTGTAAATCTGTTGAGTTTTCTCATCGTAGGTTCAAATCCTACTCTCTCCTTATCGAAATATAGCGCAGTTGGTAGCGCGCCTGTTTTGGGAACAGGAAGTCATGTGTTCAAATCACATTATTTCGATTTTTTTATTATTAGTCAATTTATAACTTGTTTTTAAACATTTTTCTAAATTATTGTGAAAAGTAAAAACAGTTTTTTTATACGATAATGAGTTTAAGTTTTTAAACTGTGCATTAGTATATACTTTGTTATTTAGTTTCAAAAATAGTAAAACAAATAAAATACCCAAATCTTTTTTTAAAGATTTTAACTCTATTGGTGTGGATTTATAAATTGGTTTTACTAATAAAATAACTCCAGAAACTATTTGATTTATATTTATGTAGATGGAATTTTTTATAGTTTTAAAGGTTGTATTGTTAAATATTTGATAATATTTAAATTTTAGTTTTTTTAATTGTTTTTCTGTTATTATCCATTTATTAGATTTTATTTTTGCAGAGTTAAAAAATAAAATTAATTCGGATTTTTTAAATTTTTTTTTAACTTTTAAAACTCTATATTTTTTTAAGTTAAAATCCATGTTTTAAAGTAATTTTTAATTGTTTTATAAAAATATTAGGCCCAGTAGGATTTGAACCTACGACTAAACCGTTATGAGCAGCACGTTCTACCATCTGAACTATAGGCCTCTTAATTTGATAATTTAAATATATTTTTTATGAGAATTAGTTTTAGTCAACTTTTAGTATTAGGTTTAATACTTTTTTTACTGTTCGGAGATTTTACTAATGTGAAAAAAAAATTTGTAAGCTTTTTTGAAAAATTTAAAAAATAAAAACTTTAATTAAATTCAGAAAAAAAGAGATTTGAACTCCTGTCCTTCGGTTTTGGAAACCGCTGCTCTACCAACTGAGCTATTCTTCTTTACTTTAAAATATAAATTAAAAAATGAATTATTATGTTTATTATTTAGAAATTAGAAATAGAATAATTTTATTAATGGTTACTTGGTTATTTACTGCATTTATATGTTATTTATATAAAGAGGTTATTTTATTTTTTATCCTGAATTCCACAAATGTTTGTCAATTAAATCCTGAAAACCAAGTAGTCTCTAATTATTTTATTTTTACTGATGTAACTGAAATATTTTATGTTTACATTGATTTAATTTTATTTTTATCAAATCAAATAGTTTTATTTAGTTTTTTTTACCATTTTTTAATGTTTTTATCGCCAGGCTTATATAAATTTGAATATTATAATTTATATCTTTTGATGAAAATATCTTTTTTAATTTTTATTGTTTCTGTTATACTTTTAAATATTTTTTTAATGCCATTAAGTTGGAATTTTTTTTTGAATTTTCAGGACAATAATTTTACTTCTATACCTTTTTTTTTTGAAGCTAAAGTTAGCGAGTATTTAGTATATTATATTAATCTATACTATTTGTGTTTGTTTAATGGGCAATTTAGTTTATTAATGTTAATTTACGTAAGTCGTTTTAGTACAAGTATTATGAAAATAAAAAACTTAAGAAAAGTTTTTTATTTTATTTTTGTTGTTGTTTCTACTTTAACTACTCCACCTGATGTATTGAGTCAATTATGTTTAAGTTTTATTTTAATTTTTATTTATGAGATAATAATTTTTTTTAAATTATTAGTAAGGTAACCAGTTAAAACTGATAAGTACACCTACTGTAAGCATTAAGTAACCTATGGTTAATGGTAAAAAACATTTCCACCCTAAATGCATTAATTGGTCATATCTATAACGTGGTAAAGTGGCACGTGTTATAATAAAAAATAAAACACCTACAATTACTTTTAGACTAAACCAAACGCTTCCTGGTATTAAATAAAAAGGAAATATATTAAAAATAGGTAACCACCCACCTAAAAATAAAATAGCGGAAAGTGAGCTCATCATTAACATATTTGCGTACTCTCCTAAGAAAAATAATGCAAAAGTCATAGCAGAATATTCTACGTTATAACCTGAAACTAGTTCAGCTTCTGCTTCAGGTAAATCAAAAGGATGTCTATTAGTTTCTGCCAACATTGAAATGTAAAAAATACCAAAAATTGGTAAAAGTGGTATTATTAACCAAATTTGTTGTTGAGCTAATATGATTTTGCTTAAATTTAAAGATCCTGTACATACACAAACAGTTAAAATAATAAATCCTATAGAAATTTCATAAGAAATCATTTGAGCAGCAGATCGTAAACCTCCTAAATAAGCATATTTAGAATTACTAGACCATCCCGCCAACACAATACCATAAATATTAAACGATGATACGGCAAATAAATATAAAATACCTAAATTAGTATCAGCTAATACTACTTTATGAGAAAATGGTATTACAGCCCAACCAATTAAACTAAGTAAAAAAGCTAGAATTGGGGCTAATAAAAAAATAATTATATTGGAGTTACTAGGTAAAGTGGTTTCTTTCACAAATAGTTTTAAACCATCAGCGAATGCTTGCAGTAAACCTATAAATCCAATTACATTAGGACCTCTACGTCTTTGAATTGCTCCCATAATTTTTCTTTCAGCTACTGTAAAATAAGCTACTGAAATTAACAAAGGGATAGTAATACTAAGAATTTTTAAAATAATGATAATTATTGAAAAAGTCATTAGGCTAAAACTGGATTTGAACCGAGTATTTTAAGATTCTAAAAATCTTTTACATTCACCATTATGCTATTTAGCTTTTGTTTAATTTTTTATTATGTTATTTGTGATAAATAAAATTATAAAAGAATTAATCTACTTATATTTAAAATTTAGTAATAGAAGGGATTTGAACCCTTAACTTTAACCTTGGCAAGGTTACACTCTACCAATTGAGTTACTATTGCTTTATTAGAAGCTATTTATATTAATTTGCTATTTATTAAAGGTATTTTAAATGAATTAATTAAATAAATAAGTTCTTTTTCTGTTTTTGTGTTTGATATTATGTTTATATTTAATGGAGGTAAATTATTAAATAAATAAAAGTTTGTTTCTAATTCTTTAAAAGAAATTAAATCTTTAAGTGTAAAAGAAAAACTTGTTATATTTATTTTTTTATTTAAAGGTATTCCTTTAAACTCTTTTAAAACAGGAAATACTTCTGTCAAAAGTTTTAAAAAAAAGTCATACATTTTTCTTTTTTTTAAAATAATTTTACATCCTACAGGATGACCACTTCTAATTTTAATAAATATATTTGCTCGTTTTGCTTTGGTTAATTCTATATTTTTATTAGAAGCTATAAGTTCTAATGAAATAAGAGCCGCTGCTAAATTTTTTATTTCAGAATTTTTACAACCAAAATTTAAAACAATTTTTTTTAATTCAGGTACTTTTTTTAAATTGTTATAAGAAAACTTGTTTATTAAATCATATATAATTATTTTTTTATAATAATATTCTAAAATATTCATGTTTTTTATTAAGTATTTACACAAGACCGTTAGCTATATTAATAAACTTATTAAATTTTTTTTTTTTTAATATCTTTGGGATAGGTCCTAGTATTCTAGTTCCAACGGGAATTCCCTGTTTATTTATTAAAGTGGCTGAATTTTCTTGTAAAAAAAAGGTTGACCCATCTTTTTTTTTATATTTTACTTTTGTTTTTATTACTAATGCGTGAAAAACGCCACCTTTCAGTACTTTAGATGTTTTTTTTGATTTATTACGAAGTTGTTTTATTGATACTACTATAATATCACCTAATCTAGCATATCTTTTTTTAAACCCTCCTAAAACTTTAATACATTTAACTGTTTTTGCTCCGGAATTATCTGCAACTTTTAATATTGTTTGTTGTTGTATCATGTTTTTTAACGCGTTTATAACTCAATTGGATAGAGTGTTGGATTTCGGTCCCAGAAGTTATAGGTTCAACTCCTATTAAACGTAAAGAAATTTTTAAATAAAATAGTCTAAATTTTACCAACGAAATTTTAATAAATATCTCTTTTGCATTAAAACTTGTTTTTGCATCTCAGTTTTTTGTTCAATAGATTTACTTTTTTGAAATGATGTCTCTATTATTTCTTGTGACATTTTCCTATAAAAATTATTTAAATCTTTATTTTTTAAAGACGCTGACAATAAAAAATTAAAAGATAATACTGTTCTTAAAGAATCTTTTTTGACAAATGCAGGTATTTCTTTTTCCATTTTACGTTTACCCCGTTTACTTGATTGTCTATTTATTTTAAAAGTTGGTGTAGAATTTATGATAGATTCTTTTATCAAATTTTTATAATTTTTTTTGTTGGACTTCTGAATTAATTTCAAACTTTTGATCAAAATTTTTTCGGCTGTCTTTTTTTTACCGTGTTTCATAATGGCATTCGTAAGTTTTTGTTTTAATTCTATATTATTTTTTATTCTATTCATTTGGGTTTATTATAAATATTTTTTGATTTTTTTTGTACCGTATTTTGATCTAGAAGTTTTTCTTGATGAAACTCCAGAAAAATCTAATTTACCTCTAACCAAATGGTATTTAATACCTGGTAAATCTTTTACTCTACCTCCTCTTATAATTACAATAGAATATTCTTGAAGATTATGCCCTTCTCCTGGAATATAGGCATATACCATTTTGTTATTACTTAGTCTTAATTTTACTATTTTTCTTAAAGCTGAATTTGGTTTTTTAGGAGTTCTTAACACTAATTTGCTGCAAATACCTCTTTTTTGAGGGCATTTTTCTAATGCAGGAGTTTTATTAAGCTTTCGTTTTTTTTTACGACCTTTTTTACAAAGTTGGTTATGTGTAGTCATTTTTTTATAAATTACCAAAAAGGGGACTTGAACCCCTACTCGTTTAAGAACTAGAACCTAAACCTAGCATGTCTACCAATTCCATCATTCTGGCTTTTAATTTTTTAAAATTTACTCATTATCGGAATTGAACCGATACTCTTAAATAGAATCAGATTTTAAGTCTGACGTGTCTACCAATTCCACCAAACGAGCTTTTTTATATTATATAGTTATATACCGCAGTTCGATTTTGCTACTTTATCTGTCGTATTATTTAGTTCATTATTTAGCGCATTAGTGTATTACGCTTTCATTTCTTTACAATTATTGCCAGAAGTTGTTACAACTTTAAAATTTAGAGTAAAAAAACTTTTACAAGAAAATTCATTGAATTTTAATATGGTTTTTTTACCAAATCTTTTTAGCTATTCTTTAATAGTTCAAAGAAAAAAATAAGTTTTTAAAATTAGGGGGTATAACTCAATTGGTAGAGTGTATGCTTTGCAAGCATAAAGTTATCGGTTCGATCCCGATTACTTCCAATTATTCATTATAAATTTTCTCTTCAGGTTAGATTCGAACTAACGTCCTGATGGTTAACAGCCATTCGCTCTACCTACTGAGCTACTGAAGAAATTTAATATAATTTAACTTTAACTGATAAGTAAAGTTAGGAAAAAAATTGTTATTTTTTTTATATAAAAAAATAATTTGTAACGTGTTATAATTTATCATTAAGTGTTTAGGTGGTATAGGCCAAAAATTAGATTGATGTATGTATTTTTTAACTAAATTTCTCGATTTTACATTAGAAGATACTTCAATTAAGTCATCTGTTTTTAGAATATAAGATGGTGTTTTAACAATTAAATTATTAACTAAAATGTGGCCATGTTTAATTAATTGTCTTGCGTTTTTTATACTTAAACTAAATTTAGAGGAATGTAGAACTTTGTCTAATCTACTCTCAAAAAGTTCTAGTATAAAGTGTTTGTAATTTAAAAATTTCGAACTTTTATACTTTTTAGAACTGTTTATCATATTTAGTTTTCGTTTAAAATATTTTTTTTTTAACCCTCCATAAAAAAGACTTAATGTTTTTTTTTCATTTAATTCATTTCTAAAATTTTTTTGAAATGAGTTTCCTTTACTTGTAAATTTAGTTACATTTAATCTAAAAGGGTCTTTTAATTTAAATCTTTTGTAAAATTTTAATTGCTTTTTCGAATAAAGCTGAAATCTTTTCCATTTTTCTTTATTAAATTTAAATATTTTACGCCTATTTTGAACATTTTTTCTTATTTTTAAAAACTGTTTATAAAAAGGTTTATATCTTTGTTTTTTGTTTAATAACACTAGGTTTTAGTTTTTTTGTTTATACGATCTGTTTAGTAACGAATTAAATATTATAAAAAATATATTATCAATAATTTTATTTTCAGTTAGATTTAAATTACCGGGCACATTATAAGTGTAATTCCAATTATTTTTTTTCAAATTACAATTAAATTCTATAGTAGGTATTTTTGAAATCATACATTCTTTTATTAAATGATTGCTTTGAGCTTGTTTAAATATAACTATTAATTCTGGTTTTTTTTTTAATTTTGATAAAATAAATTTGTTATTTTTAAATAAATATTTATTTAATTTAACACTATTAGCTATGGAATTATTAGTTATTACTCCATTAAAACTGGTTCTATCATAATTGGATATAGATGAATGTATTGTGTTATTATTTATTTTATCTTCTATTACTTTAGGGTTTCCGATAAATAAAATTCGTTTATTATTTTTATTGTATTTAAAAATAATATTTAAAGATTTTTTAAAACTCATTATAATGTTACAAATAGCTGTATTAGGTAAACCTTTTAAAGTTTTTTTTTTCATAGGTTGTTCATAAGTTTTAGATTTTATCAAATGTAATTCGAATATTTTTTTAGAATTTATTTTATTTTTGATCAATTTCATTTTTATTAGATTTTTTTACCTTTTTTTAAAAGTATTTTCTCTTCGTAACGTAGGACTCCTTTTCCTTTATAAGGTTCAGGAGTTCTGCAATCTCTAATTAAAGATACTAATTTAGTTACATCGCTATAAGAAGAATTACCGAAAATAAATAAAGTGGTGAATTTAATTATATGTGAGTTTAAACTATTAGGTATTTTGAAATATATCATATGACTATAGCCAAGTTTTAAAAATATTTGGTTTTCTAACGGATTATCCATTTGAAATGCTCTATAACCTACACCTACAAATTTTAATTTATTGTATAATTTATAATTAATTTCTATTAATGCGTGTTTTACCATAGCTAAAGTTGTTCCTTGCATGATTTTAGCCTTTTTTTTGCCAATAATAGAAGTTTGTGTGTTAGATATATTACTTATAATTAATAAATTTAATGTTTTTGAAAAAAAAGGTTTTACTTCTAACTTTAAAGATTTTTTTTTTAAAGGCCCTGAAAAAGTTATTATTTTTTTTTTATCGCAGTAAAATGTAGTAACATTTTCTGGTATTTTTATTGTATACTTTTTTTGTAAATAAGTGAATTTCATTGAATGTATATTTTAGTTAATTTATAATTAAAAAAGGTTCTCCACCTAACTTAAATTTTTTACACTGAGTTATTGATTTTAAACCTTTATGAGTAGAAAATATTATGAATAACTTACTGGAATCTATTTTCCAGATTTGTTTTGTAGAATAGTATACTCTTTTTCCTGGTTTAGACAAAGTTTTTATCGAGTTAATAGCTGGTTTTCCGTTTTTTTGGTATTTTAAAAAAATTTCAAGTTTTTTATTATTTTCTGCAGAAATTCTATATCCTGATATAAAACCTTCATCCCATAATAATTTTAAAATGTGCTCACACATATTTTTTCTTGTTTGAATAATAATACTTTTTTTAGCAGTTTGACCGTTTTTAATGTTTGCAAACATGTTCCATATGTAATTTTTCATAAATTAAATGTTCAGAGGCAGGTTCGAACTGCCGACACAAGGATTTTCAGTCCTTTGCTCTACCAACTGAGCTATCTAAACTTTTTATTATTTACCATTAATGTAGTGCTTCACTATCATTTAAGTAAATAGATGTTAAAGTTATAAAAACATAAGCTTGTATTAAAGCAACACCAAGTTCTAAACCCATTAAAAGAACTAAAATAAGTAATGGAACTACAAATACAATTGCTTTAAGATTTTCTATTAAAAGCATGTTCCAAGAAAACCCCACAATTACTTTTAATAAACTATGACCCGCCATTAAATTAATAAATAATCGAACACCTAAACTAATAGGTTTTGCGATATAAGATATTAATTCAATAGGAACTAATAGTAATGCTAAGAAAAATGTTGTGTTAGCTGGTAAAAATAATGAGAATAATTCTACTCCATGTCTTTGAAATCCTATAATATTCATTGCTACAAATATAGAAAAAGACATCATAAATGTTAATGTTATATGACTTGTTACAGTAAAACTGTATGGTACTAAACCTATTAAATTATTAGATAAAATGAAAATAAATAATACAGCCATAAAAGGAAAATATTTTTCACTTCCAGTAGTTATAATATCTGATAATAATTGTATAACAAGTCCATACAACTTTTCTATTAAATTTTGCCATCCGTTAGGTATTATAAAAAATGAATTTGATTTAGTTTCTTTTATTAAAAAAATTAAACTTTTTATTACGTATAAAGTTAAAATCGAAACTAAAAGATAATTTGTAACAGATATATCTATACCTGCTATTACTAAACTGAAAAGAGGAGCTATTTTAAATTGATCAAGTGGACTATAAATCATATTTTGTTATTTAAAGATAATTTATTTATGCTACTTTTCTATTTGAATAAAAAGCTTCAATTAATAAACCAACAAAAAAAAGGAAAGATATAGCAGATACATATGAACCCCAAGAAGCTATTTTATTAAATGTATAAAAAGCATCTGGATAATCAGGAATTCTTCTAGGCATTCCAGCAACTCCTAACCAATGCATAGGAAAAAAAGTTAAATTCACTCCAACGAAGAATGTCCAGAAATGTATTTGAGCTAATACTTCAGAGTATTTTACACCAGTTATTTTATCAAACCAGTAGTATATACCGCCGAAAATTGAAAAAACAGCTCCCATAGATAATACATAATGAAAATGACCTACCACGTAGTATGTATCGTGTAAAGCAATATCAAGTCCGGAATTAGCTAACACTACTCCAGTTACACCACCAACGGTGAACAAAAAAATAAAACCTAAAGCAAACAAAATAGGAGCTCTCATTTCTATAGAACTTCCCCATAAGGTAGCTAACCAGCTAAAAATTTTTATTCCTGTAGGTATTGCAATAATCATAGTTGCAGCTGTGAAATAAGCTCTAGTATCAATATCTAAACCAACGGTATACATATGATGAGCCCAAACAATAAATCCAAGCACTCCAATAGATAACATAGCATAAACCATACCAAGGTAACCGAAAATAGGTTTTCTTGCTGAACTAACTACTATATGGCTAATAATACCGAATCCTGGAAGAATTAAAATATAAACTTCTGGGTGACCAAAAAACCAGAATAAATGTTGGTAAAGAACAGGGTCTCCTCCACCAGCGGGGTCAAAGAAGGTTGTATTAAAATTTCTATCTGTTAAAAGCATTGTAATTGCTCCAGCTAAAACAGGTAAAGATAAAAGTAGTAATACTGCGGTAATAAGAACAGCCCAAACGAATAAAGGTAATTTATGGAAAGGTAAACTATCTGTACGCATGTTAAAAATAGTACAAATAAAGTTAATAGCTCCTAAAATAGAAGAAGCTCCTGATAAGTGAAGACTGAAAATAGCTAAATCAACAGATCCTCCTGAATGCGCTGTTATACTTGAAAGTGGTGGATATACTGTCCATCCTGTACCTACACCAGCTTCACATAAAACTGATTCAATTAAAAGTAAAAGAGATGGTGGAAGTAACCAAAAACTAATATTATTCATTCTTGGAAAAGCCATATCAGGTGCTCCAATCATTAATGGAACAAACCAGTTACCGAATCCTCCAATAAGAACAGGCATCACCATAAAAAAAATCATAACGAAAGCATGACCTGTTACTATAACATTATATAAATGGTGGTTATATTCTAAAAAACTTCCTTCAGGGTAAGATAAAGTTATTCTAATATATAAAGATAAAGCGGTACCAGCTACTCCAGCGATACCTCCAAATATTAAATATAATGTTCCAATGTCTTTGTGGTTAGTAGAAAAAAGCCATCTGAATATAAAACTTGTTATTTTTTCTAAAATTGTTTGATTATGTAAAACAGCTCCCAT